TGTCGGAGGTAGGAGAATTGAGCTATTTGGTTATCGTCAATATAAATAATGTTTGTTTGTAGGGTTTTGTCCAATGTAATTTTTGTATTTAGAAAAGTAAGTTTAGTAGTGGAGTTTCTCTAATAAAAATGTTAAATATAACAATGTGTATATACTAAACGGAACGTTTTTATGGTTTGAGGGTTTTTATGCGGTAGTTTTAGTTTAATTTAGTTTTTTAAAAATTTTTTTAAAAAAAATAATAAAAAACTAAAGAAAAAATTGTGGTAAATCTCCTAGTTTTGTGAAGAAAATAGAGGAAGTGAAAATTTGTAAAAATATGTCCGACAAGCATTCACTATATAGCACCATTTAGCCGGGAGGGTGGAAGAGCCATAACCAAATGCGATCCAAAGTGCATCAGTGTCAAGATGATTCCCCATACACGCAAACCGTCTCATTGAGGGACACGAGAGGACTAGGATAGGACGCAACGCAGGAGTAGTCCAGGCTTCACTTGAATAGCACTCCGCACCCGCACTGTGAAGGGCAACCTGTGAAGAAGCCCCAGAGAAAAAAGGAACCAACAGCAGAGAAGAAGAAGATGCCCGCGATCACGGACTAAATAGGGGATAGATCATCCACAGATGACTTCGTGAAAAGTGAGGAATTCAGGAGTTAAGCATGGGATGTTCCTGACCGAGGAACCAGAGGCGCAAAAGAGCAAGAGGGGCGAGGGGTGTAGGGGGAAAGAATGGGCCTGAAGCTAGTCATGAAGTACATTACGGGCAGGGGTTGCTGATCTCTCGTGAGGTGTACGATCAATAAATCCATCTGGTACGTCGAGCATAACCAAATGGGGTAGAGACTTAGTATTATATGTATGTCCTGTAACCATTCATAGTATGGTGGCCTGAGGGTTGTAGACCATTTGTTAGGTAGAGGTCTGTTATAGGCTTGGAGCATTGCATAGGTTAGTACGTTGGGAGAAATGGGGCTGTGGTTTGATGTCCGTATACATGTAATGGGTTTAGTACGATTATGATATATATGTACCGCTACCATAGTATATGTGGAATATAAATGTATGCACGATTATGCATAGTATACCCCCCCTGGGGGGGAAGGGGGGGGTGCATTCAATAGGGGAGTTAAGTTAAAAAAGTTTGTTGTTCCCGTAGTTGAGAACAACAATGGCTTTTCAAGCCGTAGTCCTTGGGGTCTATCCAAGCGGGAATATATGACTTATTTTGTGATTTTTCTTGGGGTTTGTTTTATGTTAGGGGTTTTAGGCGTAGCGTCTAATCCTTCACCGTATTATGGTGTGGTGGGGCTAGTGTTGGCGTCTGTGGCTGGATGTGGGTGGTTGGTGAGCTTGGGTGTTTCTTTTATTTCTTTGGCGTTGTTTATGATTTATTTGGGGGGTATGCTGGTGGTTTTTGTTTATTCCGTGGCTTTGGCGGCGGATCCATACCCTGAGGCTTGAGGGGATTGACGGGTAGTTGGTTATGGGTTGGGGTTTGTTTTGGTAGTCTGTGTTGGGGCGTTTTTAGCGGGATTTGTTGATTTTTGGAAAGTTGTAGTGGTTACTGTTGATGGTGGGGGGATGTCTTTTGTTCGGTTAGATTTTAGTGGGGTGGCGGTGTTTTATTCGTGCGGGGCCGGGTTGTTTTTGGTGGCAGGGTGGGGGTTGTTGCTAGTGTTGTTTGTTGTGTTAGAGCTTGTGCGGGGGTTATCTCGGGGGGCGATTCGGGCGGTTTAGGGGTTTCAGAAAATAGTTTATTTAAAATACCAGCTTTGGGAGCTGGAGAGAGAGGTTTAAGTCCTTTTTTTCTGAGTTACTCTAAGAAGGGTGCAGTCTTCAGTTTTTGGTTTACAAGACCAATGTTTTTCATAAACTATTAGAGTATTTAGTGGTTGAGTAGTTTGTTTTCTAGGGCTCCTAGGATGGGGAAGAGGATTAGAAGGATGGTGAAATAGGTGAGGGAGGCTAGTTGGCCGATGATAATGAATGGGTGTTCTACTGGTTGGCTTCCAACTCATGTTAGGATAAGGAGGTTAGCGATTAGTGTTCAGAATAGGATTTGGGATAATGGACGGAAGGCTATTGTGCGTTGTTTAGATTTGTGTAGGAATGGGCTTAGGAATAGGATTAGTACTGAGGCGGCTAGGGCTAGTACTCCCCCTAATTTGTTGGGGATTGAGCGTAGGATGGCATATGCGAAGAGGAAGTATCATTCGGGCTTGATGTGGGGTGGTGTGACTAGTGGGTTTGCGGGTGTGAAGTTTTCTGGGTCTCCTAGGAGGTTAGGGGAGAATAGGGCTAGGGTTGTTAGGGGTAGGAATATGAGTATGAAGCCTAGGAGGTCTTTTAGGGAGAAGTAGGGGTGGAATGGGATTTTATCTGAGTTTGATGTAATGCCTAGGGGATTGTTTGAGCCAGATTCGTGGAGGAAGGTTAGGTGGATAAGGGTGAGGCCTGCGATTACGAAGGGTAGGAGGAAGTGTAGGGCGAAGAATCGGGTAAGTGTGGGGTTGTCGACTGAGAAGCCCCCTCAGGCTCATTCTACTAGGGTTTGGCCGATATAGGGGATGGCTGAGAATAGGTTGGTGATGACTGTAGCCCCTCAGAATGATATTTGACCTCATGGTAGTACATAGCCTACGAAGGCTGTGGCTATTAGGGTGAGTAGGAGGATGATGCCTGTGTTTCAGGTTTCTTTGTAGAGGTAAGAGCCGTAGTAGAGGCCTCGTCCGATGTGGAGGTAAATGCAGATGAAGAAGAATGAGGCTCCGTTTGCATGTAGGTTTCGAATTAGTCAACCGTACTGTACGTTTCGGCATGTGTGGGCGACGGATGAGAAGGCTAGGGTTGTGTCTGCGGTGTAGTGTATGGCTAGTAGGAGTCCGGTTAGGATTTGTGTTAGTAGGCAGATGCCTAGTAGGGATCCGAAGTTTCATCAGGCAGAGATGTTTGATGGGGTGGGCAGGTCGATTAGGGAGTTGTTGATTATTTTTAGTAGGGGGTGGGACTTTCGGAGGTTGGGGGCCATTGATTTTGTGGTTATATTGTGAGGGTGAGGATGAGGATGGATAGGGCGAATGAGCTTAGGTAGGCTTTGATTAGTCCGGTGTGGAAGTTTGTTGATGATTGGGTTGCTATGAGTTGTAGGTCAGCAAGTCCTTTGGGGCCTATTTTTTTGTATCAGAACAGGTCGGTTAGGTGGGAGGCTAGGTTTTGTCCGCTGCTTAATAGTTTTGTGGAGGTGAAGCGGTGTGTTAGGGGGTTGAAGTAACCTAAAGTGGAGGAGAAGTTTAGGTATGGGTTTTGTTTTGGTTGGGTTGAGGTGTGGGTTATTTTTGATAGTTCTAGGGCTAGTAGGATGCCTAGGATTGTGATTAGGATGGCTGCAGTTTTTGTGATTGTGGGTATTGTTATTGGTGGGGTTTTTGTAGGGGGGATGTAAGAGGTGATGAGTAGGCCTGCTGTGATGCTGCCTAGGGCAAGTCGAGTGATTGGGTTGATGAGTGTGGGGTTGTTTTCGTTTGTGGGGGTGATTGCGGGTGTTCGGGTGAATCCTGTTTGTACGAGTAGGGTTATTCGGAGGCTGTATGTTGCGGTGAATGCTGTGGCTAGGAGGGTTAGGAGTAGTGCTCAGGTGTTTAGGTAGGAGGTGTTTATGGTTTCGATGATGAGATCTTTTGAGTAAAATCCCGCTAGGAATGGAGTTCCTATGAGGGCTAAGTTGCCGATAGTGAGGCAGGAGGTGGTTGTTGGGAGTGTTTTTTGTAGTCCTCCTATTTTTCGGATGTCTTGTTCTCCATTTAGATTGTGGATGATTGATCCTGAGCAGAGGAATAGTATGGCTTTGAAGAAGGCATGGGTGGAGATGTGGAGGAAGGCAAGTTGTGGGAGGTTTAGTCCGATGGCAACTATTATTAGTCCTAGTTGGCTGGATGTTGAGAAGGCAATGATTTTTTTGATGTCATTTTGTGTGAGTGCGCATGTGGCGGCAAATAGTGTAGATAGGGCTCCTAGGCATAGGCATGTGGAGAGGGCAGTTTGGTTGTTGGCAAGTATGGGGTGGGTGCGGATGAGTAGGAAGATTCCGGCTACTACTATAGTGCTGGAGTGCAGTAGGGCGGAGACTGGGGTTGGACCTTCTATAGCGGCAGGTAGTCATGGGTGTAGGCCGAATTGGGCGGATTTTCCTGTGGCGGCTAAGATGAGGCCTAGTAGTGGTAGTGTTGGAGTTTGGGTGGGGGAGAATGTTTGTTGGATTTCTCAGGGATGAGAGGGTGTTGCAATTCATTCATTGCTTAGGATCATCCCAATTCATCCGCTCCGGTTGTATACCCCGCCTGGTAGTGCGGCCGTGTTTGCCTCTGCTCGTCCCCGATGTCAGCCGATTAGTAGGAATGATATAATGCCTACTCCTTCTCACCCGATGAATAGGAGGAATATGTTGTTGGCGATAGTTAATGTTAGTATGGCAATTAGGAATGTTAGGAGGTAAGAGAAGAATTTTGTGATGTATGGTTCTGATGATATATATCATGTTGCGAATTGTAGGATGGATCATGTTACGAATAATGCGATGGGGAGAAATATTATGGAGTACTGGTCTATTTTGAGGCTGATTGGAATTTTGAAATTTATGATGAATTTTCATTCTCAGTGGGAGATGATGCTCTCTATGCCTGAGTATATGAAGAGTGTTATTGGGATTAGGCTGGTTAGGAAGGCTGTCTTGATGGTATGTGTGATGGAGGCTGGGGAGTTTTTGAGGTTTTTTGAGAGGAGGGGGAGTAGTATGGGTATGAGGATGATTGAGAGTGTGAGGAGTAGGGAGGTGTTGAGGAGTAATGTGGTATCCATTACTTTTACTTGGAGTTGCACCAAGATGCGTGGCTCCTAAGACCAGTGGATTGCTGTTATCCTTTAAAAGTTGGTGTTAAGGGGGCTGAGGTTTTAGACTCAGATACGAGAATTAGCAGTTCTTGTTGGTTGAACCTCCCCTCGGCGGGCAAGAAGGGTTTAACTTCTATTTTTAGAATCACAGTCTAATGTTTGGGTTGAAACTATGCCTGCATGAAGGGGTGGTCTTGAGATTAGGTCTGGTTTAAGGATTAGGAGAAGTATGGGGATGGCATGGAGGGTTATTAGTAGGTGTTCTCGTGTGGTTGAGTTTTGGATGGATGTGATGTGGGTTGGCAGGGTTCCTCGTTGGGTGGTTAGTAGTATGAATAGGGTGTATGCGGCGGTTAGTAGGGTTGCTGTGCCAGTTAAGATGATTGTAAGGGCTGATCAGTTGAATAATGCAATTATGATTGTTAGTTCTGCTATGAGGTTTGTTGTTGGTGGAAGTGCTATGTTTGTGAGGTTGGCAATTAGTCATCAGGTTGCTATAAGTGGTAGGAGGGGTTGTATGCCTCGGGTTAGGAGGAGGATTCGGCTGTGGGTTCGTTCGTAGTTTGTGTTGGCTAGGCAAAATAGTATTGAGGAGGTTAGTCCGTGTGAGATCATGAGGATTATAGCTCCTGCGAATGATCAGTGGGTTTGGATTATTCCTGCGGCAATGACTAGTCCTATGTGGCTTACAGAAGAGTAAGCGATGAGTGATTTGAGGTCTGTTTGGCGTAGGCAGATTGAGCTGGTTATTAGGGCTCCTCATAGGGCCAGGGTGATAAAGGGGTAGTGTAGGTGGTTTGGAAGGGGGTTTATTAGTAGGGTTGTTCGTATGATGCCGTATCCGCCTAGTTTTAGGAGGAGTGCGGCTAACAGTATGGATCCTGCGATTGGGGCTTCTACGTGGGCTTTGGGTAGTCATAGGTGTAGGCCATATAGGGGTGCTTTTACTATGAATGCTGTTAGTAGGGCTAGGTTGGATAGGGTGGTGGTTCAGGTGTTTGTGTGGAATGGAGGGGTTAGTTTTAGTATTGATAGGTGGAGTGTGCCGATGTGGGCATGGAGGTGTAGGATTGTGACTAGTAGTGGTAGGGAACTGATGAGGGTGTAGAATAGCAGGTAAGTTCCGGCGCTTAGACGTTCCGGGTTGATTTCCTCATCGTGTAATTTAGGATTTAGTGTGGGGATTAGGGTAGCTTCGAATGAGATGTAAAATAGTATCAGTTCTGTGGTCGAGAAGGCTAGGATGATGAATGGTTGGATTGTGATTAAGGCTGTAATAAAGATTCGTTTTCGTGTTGGTGGTTCGTGTTGTAGGTGGTTTTGGCTTGCCATGATTATGAGGGGTAGGAGTCAGCAGGATAGTACTAGTAGGGGGGATGAGGTTTGGTCGATACCGGTTCATTGAGTTAGGTTTTTGTGTGGATAGTATGTTGGGAGTAGTCAGTGTAGGCTGATGGTAGCGATTAAGATGGAGTGTGTAGTTGTGTTTGTCCATAGGAATTTTTGTGGAGATAGGAGGGCTATGGGTAGGAGTATGATTGTTGGTATGATGATTTTTAGCATTGTAGGAGATTTAGGTTGTGTAGGTGATCGGAGCCGTGTGTTCGTGTAGAGGCTACTAATATTGCTAGGCCTGTGCCGGCTTCGCAGGCGGAGAATGTCAGTATGAGTATGGGGGCTAGGGTAAGTGACGGTGTTTGGTTTTCGATTGGTCAGAGTGATAGGGCAATGTATATGGATAGTATTATGCTTTCTAAACATAGTAGGGCGGAGATGAGATGTGTTCGATGAAAGGCTAGCCCTAAGCTGCTTAGGGTGAATGCTGAGTAGAAGCTTAGGTGTGTGAGTGACATGAAGAAAGTCATAGGGTGGGACTATGGTTTGTTGAGTCGAAATCAACTGTCTTGGTTAGACTAACTTTCTTTAGTTATTCTGCTCATTCTAGGCCTCCTTGGGTTCACTCGTAGAGCAGTCCTAGGGTTAGGAGTGTGATGATGGCGGAGGTTCAGATTAGGGTTGTTATTGGGGAGTGTAGTTGGGTGGCTCATGGAAGTGGTAGTAGGAGTGCGATTTCTAGGTCAAATAGGAGGAATAGGATTGCTACTGAGGAAGAATCGAATTGAGAAGGGGAGTCGGGCGGATCCGAGTGGGTCAAAGCCGCATTCGTATGGGGAGAGTTTTTCTGAGTCTGGATTTGTTTGGGCGAGTCAGAAGTTTACTGTGGTCAGGATAGTGCTTAGTGTGAGGGATAGGATAAGTATGAATGTGATTATGTTTATTGCCCATCTCTGGGTTTGTACCAGATTTTAGAGATTGGAAGTCAATTGTAATTAGTATACTAGAAGGGCATGATCCTCATCAGTAGATAGTTATATAGAGGAATAATCAGATGACGTCTACGAAGTGTCAGTATCAGGCTGCTGCCTCGAATCCAAAGTGATGGTTAGGTGTGAAGTGGAATTTGATTAGTCGTAGGAGGCAGACGGAGAGGAAGGATGAGCCAATGATTACGTGGAGTCCATGGAAGCCTGTGGCTACGAAGAAGGTTGCGCCGTATACACCATCAGCGATTGAGAATGGTGCTTCGTAGTATTCTATTGCTTGTAGTGCTGTAAAGTAGAAGCCGAGGAGAATTGTTAGTGTTAGTGCGTGTGTTGCTTGTTTTCGGTTACTTTCTGTAATGCTGTGGTGTGCTCATGTGACAGTGACCCCTGAGGCTAGGAGGATGGCTGTGTTTAGTAGTGGCACTTCTAGGGGGTTAAGGGGGTTAATTCCTATTGGAGGTCATTGGCTGCCTAGTTCTGGGGTGGGGGCTAAGCTGGAGTGGAAGAATGCTCAGAAGAAGCCAAGGAAAAAGAATGCTTCGGATGTGATGAATAGGATTATTCCGTATCGTAGGCCTTTTTGAACGGTAGGGGTGTGGTGGCCTTGGAATGTGCTTTCTCGTACAATGTCTCGTCATCATTGTAGTATGACTAGAATTATTGAGAGTAGGCCTAGGATTAGGAGTTGGGAGGAGTTGTAGTGGAATCATATGATTAGTCCTGAGGTAGTTAGTAGGGCAGCGGCTGCTCCGAAGATGGGTCATGGGCTTGGATCTACTATATGGTAGGAGTGTGCTTGGTGGGCCATTAAATGTTTTCTTGTAAGTATAGGCTTAGTAGGAGGACGAAGACGTAAGCTTGGATTATGGCTACTGCTACTTCTAGGATGGTTAGTAGGAGGAGGATTATTGTGGTGAGGATTGAGATTGAGGGCATGATGGGAAGGAGTGCAGTGGCGGCTGTGGAGATGAGTTGGATGAGTAGGTGTCCTGCTGTGAGGTTTGCTGTGAGGCGGACTCCTAAGGCTAGTGGGCGGATGAGTAGGCTGATGGTTTCGATTAGGATTAGGGCTGGGATTAGTGGTGTAGGTGTGCCTTCTGGTAGAAGATGTCCTAGTGAGATTGAGGGTTGGTTTCGTAAACCTGTAAGAAGGGTGGCGAGTCAGAGGGGGAAGGCTAGTGCTATGTTTATTGATAGTTGTGTGGTTGGGGTGAATGTGTAGGGTAATAGGCCTAGTAGGTTGATTGTGAGTAGGAGTGTTATTAGGGATGTTAAGATTAATGCTCATTTGTGGCCTTTTTGGTTTAGTGGAGTTATTAGTTGTTTTGTGGTTAGATGAAGGAATCATGATTGGAGGGTGGAAAGGCGGTTGGTAAGTCAGCGGTTGTTTGGTGAGGGAAATAAGAGGGGTGGGAATAGCAGGGAGAGTAGGATTAGTGGAATTCCTAAGAGGCATGGGCTTGTGAATTGGTCGAAGAAGCTTAGGTTCATGGTCAGGGTCAAGGTGTAGTTTTAGGGGTTAGGCTAGGTATGTTGGAAGGGGGGTTAGTGGGGGTGAATGATAGGAGTTTGGGTTGGATGATTGTTAGGTAAATTAATCATGTTGTTAGTATGATGGGGAATCATGGGCTTGGGTTGAGTTGTGGCATATCATTAAGGAGGGTACTCCCTCTGTTCTTTAGCTTAAAAGGCTAATGCTGATACATAGCTTCTTAATGATTAGGAGGATAGTAATGAGGATCAGTTTTCGAAGTGGGTGAGGGGGGTAGATTCTACTACAATGGGTATGTAGCTGTGGTTTGCTCCACAGATTTCTGAGCATTGGCCGTAGAAGATTCCCGGTCGTGTGGTAATGAATGATGTTTGGTTTAGTCGGCCTGGAATTGCATCGGTTTTTACTCCAAGGGTGGGGATGGCTCAGGAGTGGAGCACGTCCCCGGCGGTGACGATAATGCGGATTGGCGACTCTATAGGGATAACGACACGGTGGTCTACTTCTAGTAGTCGGAAGTGTCCTTGTGGGAGTTCGGGTGTGGGGATTATGTATGAGTCGAATGTTAGGTCTTTGAAGTCTGTGTATTCGTAAGTTCAGTATCATTGGTGTCCGATGGCTTTTAGGGTTAGGTCGGGTTCATTGATTTCGTCTATTATGTAGAGGATTTGTAGGGATGGTAGGGCGAGTAAGATGAGGACGATGGCTGGTAAGATTGTTCAGATTAATTCTACTTCTTGGGCGTCGACAGTGTTTGAGGATAGTTTTTCTATTAGTATTAGTGTTAAGAGGTAGAGTACTAGGCTGCAGATTGCTAGTGCTACTATTAAGGCATGGTCGTGGAATTCGACCAATTCTTCTATAATAGGTGATGATGCGTCTTGGAATCCGAGTTGGGAGTGGTTAGCCATGATGAGATGTACAGGGGTTTCACCTGTGATTTAGCCTTGACAAGGCTATGTAATGGGTTTACTAATATCTCATAAGAAAGAAGCATGAGTGGTTTGATGCGGTTGGCTTGAAACCAGCGTATGAGGGTTCGATTCCTTCCTTTCTTGTACTTGGACAAAGGCTGGTTCTTCAAAGGTGTGGTATGGCGGTGGGCAGCCATGGATTCATTCGATGTTGGTGTGGGTTAGTTCTGGTTTGAGGATGTTTCGTTTGGATGTGAAGGCTTCTCAGATGATGAATATGAGTATGATTACGGCTGTTATTGAGATTAGTGAGCCGATGGAGGACATGGTGTTTCATAGGGTGTAAGCGTCTGGGTAATCTGAGTATCGTCGTGGCATGCCAGCTAGTCCTAGGAAGTGTTGGGGGAAGAAAGTTAGGTTTACGCCTGTGAATATTACTCCGAAGTGGGCCTTGGTTCATGTGGGGTGAAGGGTGTAGCCTGTGAATAGTGGGAATCAGTGGGTAAATCCTGCTAGAATGGCAAAGACTGCTCCTATTGAGAGGACGTAGTGGAAGTGGGCAACGACGTAGTATGTGTCGTGTAGGGCGATATCTAGTGAAGAGTTTGCTAGAACGATTCCTGTAAGGCCTCCGATGGTGAAGAGGAAGATAAAGCCTAGGGCTCATAGTATTGGTGGGTCTCATTTGATAGTTCCTCCGTGCAGGGTTGCTAGTCAGCTGAAGACTTTGATGCCGGTTGGGATGGCGATGATTATGGTGGCGGATGTGAAGTATGCTCGGGTGTCTACGTCTATTCCAACGGTGAATATATGGTGGGCTCATACAATGAATCCTAGGAATCCGATTGACAGCATGGCTCATACTATTCCTATGTAGCCGAATGGTTCTTTTTTGCCTGCATAATATGTTACTACGTGGGAGATGATTCCGAAGCCAGGGAGGATTAGGATGTAGACTTCTGGGTGGCCAAAGAATCAGAATAGATGTTGGTATAGGACTGGGTCTCCGCCTCCAGCGGGGTCGAAGAATGTGGTGTTTAGGTTTCGGTCTGTTAGTAGTATGGTAATGCCGGCGGCGAGGACTGGAAGTGAGAGTAGCAGTAAGACGGCAGTGATGAGGACGGATCATACGAATAGGGGAGTTTGGTATTGTGAGAGGGCTGGTGGTTTTATGTTGATAGCGGTTGTGATGAAGTTAATTGCCCCTAGAATTGAGGATACACCTGCTAGGTGTAGTGAAAAGATGGCTAGATCTACTGAGGCACCAGCATGGGCTAGATTGCCTGCTAGCGGTGGGTATACGGTCCATCCTGTGCCTGCTCCTGCTTCTACTGTTGATGAGGCTAGGAGGAGCAGGAAGGATGGAGGAAGAAGTCAGAAGCTTATGTTGTTTATGCGGGGGAATGCTATGTCGGGGGCTCCAATTATTAGGGGGACTAGCCAGTTTCCAAATCCTCCGATTATGATTGGTATTACTATAAAGAAGATTATTACGAAAGCATGGGCAGTGACGATTACATTGTAGATCTGGTCGTCTCCTAGAAGGGTTCCTGGTTGGCCTAGTTCTGCACGGATTAGCAGGCTTAGGGCGGTGCCGACTATGCCTGCTCATGCGCCGAAAATTAGGTATAGGGTGCCGATATCTTTGTGGTTGGTTGAGAATAGTCATCGGTTGGTGAAGGTCACAGGTAAGATGGCTGAATGTTGAAGCGTTAGGCTGTAGTCCTTTTTACAGAGGTTTAATTCCTCTTCTTATCGGTCCCTGTGGTGAAATTCATGTTGAGTTGCAAACTCAGTGATGTACATTGAGAGTGTACCGGGGCCTAGGTAGACAGAAGCCTGTTGGTTTGGGCATCTAGCTGTTAATTAGAAGTTTTATGGGATCGAAGCCCATCTGTCTAGTAAAGGTCCTAGCTTAATTAAAGCGTCTGGGTTGCATTCAGGAGATGCAGGTTAGTGTCCTGCGGGTCTTAGCAGAAACTAAGAGAGTTTAACTCTTGTTTAAGGCTTTGAAGGCCTTCGGTTTGGGTTATCCTAAGTTTCTAGATGGTGGTGAGGATTATTGGGGATAGGGGTAGTAGTAAGGTTGATAGGATGGTGAGAATGGCGATGGGGTAGGTTGTTGGTTTATTGATGTGCCATTGTTTTATGTGGTTCGTGGAGTTTGGTGGGAGTGTGATTGTTGAGTAGTATGCAAGTCGGAGGTAGAAGAACAGTCCTAGTAGTGACAGTATAGAGATGATTGTAGCTGTTGTGGTTATTTCTTGTTTAGTGAGTTCTTGGATGATAAGTCATTTTGGTAGGAAGCCTGTTAGTGGGGGAAGTCCTGCCAGTGAGAGTAGTGTTAGTATTAGGGTTGCGTTTAGTATTGGGGATTTTGTTCATGAGGTTATTATAGTTGGAAGGTTTAGTACTTTAGTTGTGTTAATAGTGAGGAATACGGTGGTTGTTATTATGGAGTATATGTAAAAGGTTAGTAAGGTGAGTTTAGGGTTGTAGATAATAATGGCAGCTATTCAGCCTAGGTGGGCGATGGAAGAGAAAGCTAGGATTTTTCGGGTTTGTGTTTGGTTAAGGCCTATTCAGCCTCCTAGGGCTGTTGAGGAGATGGCTATGATTGTTAGTAGTGTTGGGTTTAGTGAGTGTGAGGTTAGAAGGAGAATGGTAATTGGGGGAAATTTTATAAGTGTTGATAGTAGAAGTGCAGTGGTTAGGGATGAGCCTTGTAGGACTTCTGGAAGTCAAAAGTGGAATGGCACTAGTCCCAGTTTTATTGCAATTGCTATGGTTAGTAAGTTACATGATATTGGGTGGGTTAGTTGGGAGATGTCTCATTGGCCGGTAGTTCAAGCATTGATTATGCTTGAGAAGAGGATTAATGCTGAGGCTGCTGCTTGTACAAGGAAATATTTAATTGCTGCTTCGATGGCCCGTGGGTGGTGAGATTTTGAGATAAGTGGGATAATAGCAAGGGTGTTGATTTCTAATCCAGTTCAGGCTATTATTCAGTGGTTACTTGAGATTGTAATGGTTGTTCCTAGTAGTAGGCTTAGTGAGGTGATTAGTTTTGCATGGGGATTCATTAGTAGGGGAAGGGTTGAACCATCGTTTTCGGGGTATGGGCCCGATAGCTTTTTTAGCTGACCCTACTAGGAAATAATATAAAGGAAGTATGGAGAGTTTTGGTCTCTTCTGTGTAGGTTCGATTCCTACTTTTCTAAGGTTTGTCTTAGGAAATGAGAGGACTGGTGTACCTCTATGTTCACTTTATCATAGTGACCCTTTAGCGTTCAGGCACATTTCCTTAAGTAAGGAGGTAGGCCTGCGTAGGAAATAGGCATGCTAGTGTGTCAGAGGCATAGGGCTAGTGTTAGTGGGAGGAAGTTCTTTCAGAGAAGATGTATGAGTTGGTCGTAACGGAACCGTGGGTATGAGGCACGAATTCATAGGAAGCCTGAGGATAGGAGTAGGGTTTTTGTAGCCAGAATTATTGGGAACAGTTCTGCGGGTGGATTAAGCGAGCTTGGGTTTAGGAATAGGATAGCAGTTAGTGTGTTTATTAGTATGATGTTTGCATATTCAGCTAGGAAGAATAGGGCGAATGGGCCTGCGGCGTATTCTACGTTAAATCCAGAGACTAGTTCGGATTCTCCTTCTGTGAGATCGAATGGGGCACGATTGGTCTCGGCGAGTGTGGAGATGTATCATATCATTGCGAGGGGTCATGAGGAGAAGATAAGGTATAATGGTTCTTGGGTTGTGGCAAAGGTGCTTAGGGTGTAGTTTCCGCTTAGTACGATTACTGACAGTAAGAATGAATGGCCGGTGTTACTTCGTATGAGATGGTTTGTGCTACTGCTCGTAGAGCTCCGATTAGGGCGTATTTTGAATTTGAAGCTCATGACCATAGGATTGAATATACTGCCAGGCTTGATATTGCTAAGAGGAATAGAAGGAGGTTTAGGTCGGTGAGGGAGAAGGGAAGGGGGAGTGGAATTCAAATGGTGATTGCTAGTAGGAGGGCTAGTATGGGGGTTATGATGAAGAGAAATGGGGATGAGGTGGACGGGCGGATAGGTTTGATAAATAGTTTTACTCCGGCTACTCGGTTGTAATAGCCCGAAGGGCCCTACAATGTTTGGGCCTTTTCGGGCTTGTATGTAGCTTAGAATTTTTCGTTCTACTAGAGTTAGGAAGGCTACGGCGATTAGGATTGGGATGGCATAGGATAGGGATATAGTGAGGTGAATTGGGGTGGGGGATTGAGTCATGGTAATGGTTGTGGAGCTAGGGAGAGGATTTGAACCTCTGGGTAAAGGGCTTAAGCCTTTTGCATTTGCCGAGCTCTGCCACGCTAGCGGTCCTTTTCTAGGATGTGGGTTGGTGGGTTTCCTCTTGACAGTTTAGTTGTGTTCATTGTTTAGAGGGAGGGCGTGCTTGTGGCATTGGCCTTGCTTCCCCGGTCCTTTCGTACTGGGGGGAGCTTATCATAGATAGAAACCGACCTGGATTGCTCCGGTCTGAACTCAGATCACGTAGGACTGTTAATCGTTGAACAAACGAACCCTTAATAGCGGCTGCACCATTAGGATGTCCTGATCCAACATCGAGGTCGTAAACCCCCTCCTCGATAGGGGCTCTTGGAGGGGATTGCGCTGTTATCCCTGGGGTAGCTTGGTTCATTAATCAATTATATTGGGTCTGGTTACTGTTAGTACGTTGGGTGGTTGCTCTTGGTTAAGAGTAGTGGTCTTATTTTTGGAGGATTTGTTTTTCTCCAAGGTCGCCCCAACCGAAAAATGCGGGCCAGTGCTTGTAGGTGGATGGGCCTTTTAGGTTTGGGTTTAGTTATGGGGTGGCCGTTGATTTTTAAGTTCCACAGGGTCTTCTCGTCTTATGTCATTATTCCGGCTTTTGCACGGGAGGATCAATTTCACTGATTATCTGCAAGAGACAGTTAAGGCCTCGTTTAGCCATTCATACAAGTCTCGATTTATGGGACAATTGATTGCGCTACCTTCGCACGGTTAGGATACCGCGGCCGTTAAACGTATGTCACTGGGCAGGCATCACCTTCAATACTTGTTTTGCTGAAGGCTATGTTTTTGGTAAACAGTCGGGCCTTGGGGTTGCCGAGTTCCTTTTGCAGATTTTAATCTTTCTGGTGGGCGCTCCTGGGTTGGGTTAACAGTGTAGTTCAATATTTGGTCTTGTTTGAGGGTGTGGGTATTGGTTAGTCTGTTAATAACGTGGTGGTGTAAGCTTGCGCCTGAGAGGGTGTTCCCTGGTTACTCATTTTAGCATTGATTCTCCTATTGTTATAGGTTGGCCTGCTGAGGGTGGAGGGAGTCGTAATGTTTTTGGATTTTTTGATGATGAGCTTTGACGCACTCGTTGTTGGTGGCTGCTTGAAGGCCTACATTAAGTGAGGAAGGGGGAAAAATAATTATCCGCTGGGAGAGATTGTGTTCTTTTTTAAAGGAGCTGTACCTCCTTTAAATAGCTCTTGATTCGTTACATGTTGGTTGGATTGGATGTCCGTTGGGAAGGGATCAAGGTGGAACTTAGATTCGTTTGGCAGGCAACCAGCTATCACCAGGCTCGGTTGGCTTTTCACCTCTACTAACAAGTCATCCCACTCTTTTGCGACAGAGACGGGTTCGCTCATAAATAGCTGCTTGTAAGTAGATCGCTCGGGTTTCGGGGTGGCAAGCTTAAGTTCGTTTTGCTTGGTTGTTCTTGCTAAATCATGATGCAAAAGGTACAAGGGTTTATCTTTGCTGTTTGTTGCTTGGTTTTTCATTATTATTTCATCGTTCCCTTACGGTACGACTCTCTATCGCGCCGGAGGTTTATGTCTTTTCTATCACCTATACTAAGTTGATAAAATGTTTTGGTTTATTGGAGGAATGGGGTTGTTAAGTTTTGTAGTTGTGTGTATGGTCGGGCTAGAGGTCCTGGGTAAGCGTACGGGAAGGCGCTTAGCACACCAAGACGTAGGCAGAACGCAAGCATCAGCTACGTCTTGTATGCTAAGCGCACTTTCCAGTACGCTTACCTTGTTACGACTTACCTCATCTTCAGCTGGTGTGGGTATTAGTTATAGGGTTTGGTAGCTTGTGAGGAGGGTGACGGGCGGTATGTACGTGCCCCAGAGCCAGCTTAAAGAGGACTGTATTGTTCCACTTTACTGCTAAATCCGCCTTCTAGGGACGGTTTCACGTCTCTTTCCGTGGGTGTTCTATTTTAGAAAATGTAGCCCATCTCTTCCACTCCATGGGCTATACCTTGACCTGTCTTGCTAGTGGGTTAGGACTATTATGCTCACTGTTGTGCTCTCAGTGAAGGTGAGCTGGCGACGGCGGTATGTAGGCTGTTTTGGCAAGGAGTGGTTGGGTGTATCGTGGGTTATCGATTATAGGACAGGCTCCTCTAGGTGGGTTTGGGGTACCGCCAAGTCCTTAGAGTTTCAAGCGTTTGTGCTCGTAATTCTCTGGCGGGTGCTTTGGTGTGGGAGAGCATCTAGATTTAGGGCCAGGCATAGTGGGGTATCTAATCCCAGTTTGTGCCCTGGCTTTCGTGGCGGGAGTCGGTCAATTGACGCTAGGGTCGTGTTAAGGGCGAGCTTTTGTGCATCTTGGGCTTATGACAGCTTAGTTGCATTTTACCCCTAGTCAGTATGATAGTATGAGGGCCACTCTTTACGCCGTGTGACAGTTAATTGGGGCTTCTTGTATGACCGCGGTGGCTGGCACAAGATTTACCAGCCCTTAAAGTGTTGCTATAACTAAGTCAAGTTTACACTTATTGCTTAATGTTAATTACTGCTGAGTACCCGTGGGGGTGTGGCTGAGCAAGGTGTCTTGGGCTACTGCGGTGGTGTGCCTGATACCTGCTCCTTTTGTCTTGGTAAGAGGTTGGGGGCATTTACACTGGGGCGCGGATACTTGCATGTATATGTTTAGCAAGAACTAACGGTAAGGTTAGGACTAAGTCTTTTGCCTGCAGGTATTGTAGGTACCATCTTGGCATCTTCAGTGCCATGCTTTAGATTAAGCTATGGAGGC